GTAACATTACTATAATATTGTAAATAGATTAGCTTGGTGGTGGTGAGTATCTCTCTATGTTCTAAGGGTTCTTTCCTGTTTCCGGGGGTTTTCAGGAATATTAAGGATCCTACGAGTATGGGGGGGTAGGGGGGGTTTTCCGCGCGTTTGTAAGTAGCTGGAAGGGGGTGATTAGTAGATATCTTAGAATTTTTATCACTATTTATGCTCTTGATATCAATTATGCAATTATTTATAGAAAGTCTTTCCACCATGAATACCATTTCCCTGGGGCAAGGTAAATGTTCACCCTTGAAGTTTATTCCGGCTTACACTCTGAAATGCCAAGTGAAAGGAAAAAGAAAAAAGGAACCAGCCACACTCTGGAAAGAACGCCCGGCTTGGTGGGTAACGAGTCGTATGGTCGCCACCATTAACTTATGCAAGCGTCAAGGAAAGAGTGAGGAATATATCAGTTTATGGCCCTGAAGTAGGAACCAAATGCCAGGAATAGTTCACTAAGTGAAACCCCCACAATTATTGTCCCTGACCATCAATAACCGTATGCATTAAGAAATCAACTGATGGTCGGTTCTTACTGTGCATTAATTTTGTCTTGAATAGGGTGTCAGATTCTTGGTATATCTGTACAAATGAGTTTACTTTTAAAACTTAAAGTTCGTTCGGCACTACTCCAAGTTTATTACTGTCATGGTTTATGTATTTCTTAGTTTGACTATTTATAACAAATCTGTTGATAATAACTCGATTGTTGAATTATCTTTTTATGTCCTTATAATACCCATGAAATGGTTAATATAAGTTAATGGTGATAATACATATATGTAAATACAGAAAAATGTACATTTATATAAGGGTGCGTCCTGAGCCGAGCCCGGCAGAGAATAGTTTTAAGTAGAATACTAGCTTTGGGAGTTAGAGGTGGGGGTTTAATTCCCCCTTCTTTGAAAAGCAGTAGGAGGGATTTTAACCCTCGGCGTCCGGTTTACAAGACCGGCGCTCTGGCGCTGAGCTACTAGTGCATCGTCAGTCAAGGATTTTATTTTCAAGTCAACCTACTGTCGGGGTAATAATAAGAAAGAGGGAGAAGTAGAGAAGGGATGCGACTTGGCCAATGATGATGAAGGGGTGTTCGACGGGTATGCCCCCGATTCAGGTGAGGATCATGACGTCTGCAATAAGGACTCAGAACAGGAATTGTGTAATAGGTCGGAATGTTAGGCTTCGTTGTTTTGATGTGTGCAGGATTGGCACTAGTATAAGTACTAGAATCGAGGCTAGTAGCGCTAGGACTCCGCCTAGTTTGTTGGGGATTGAACGGAGGATGGCGTAGGCAAATAGGAAGTACCATTCTGGTTTGATGTGTGGGGGCGTGACTATGGGGTTGGCGGGGGTGAAGTTGTCGGGGTCTCCAAGGAGGTTGGGGGAGAATAGTGCTAATGAAATTAGTGCAATTAGTAGGGCCGCGAAGCCTAGGAGGTCTTTGTATGAGAAGTAGGGGTGGAATGAGATTTTGTCTGCGTCTGAGTTTAGGCCGGTTGGGTTGTTGGATCCGGTTTCGTGTAGGAAGATAAGGTGAACAAGGGTTATGGCTAGGATAACGAAGGGGAAGAGGAAGTGGAAGGCGAAGAATCGGGTAAGGGTAGCATTGTCTACTGAGAAGCCCCCTCAGATTCACTGTACCAGGGAGTTGCCGATGTAGGGGATAGCTGATAGGAGATTCGTAATTACTGTGGCACCTCAGAATGACATTTGTCCTCAGGGGAGAACGTAGCCTACGAAAGCAGTCATTATTACAAGAAGAAGTAGGATAACTCCGACATTTCATGTTTCTTTGTGGAGGTATGAACCATAGTATAGGCCCCGTCCGATGTGAAGGTAGATGCAGATAAAAAAGAAGGATGCGCCGTTGGCGTGCATGTTTCGGATTAGTCACCCGTAGTTTACGTCTCGGCAGATATGGGCAACGGATGAGAAGGCTGTGGCGATGTCAGATGTATAATGTATGGCAAGAAAGAGGCCTGTGAGGATTTGGGCAGCTAAACAAAGTCCCAGGAGGGAGCCAAAGTTTCATCAAACGGAAATGTTGGCGGGCGTTGGGAGGTCGATTACTGCATCGTTTGCTATTTTAAGAAGGGGGTGGGTTTTTCGAAGGCTGGCCATTAAGAGTTCTTGTAGTTGAATAACAACGGTGGTTTTTCAAGTCACTGGTCCTGGTTAAAATCCTGGCAGGAATTATGACCTATATCATGTTTATGTGTTTGTTTGGATTAATTGTGGGATTGGCGGCTGTTGCTTCAAATCCTTCTCCTTATTTTGCTGCTTTAGGGCTGGTGCTGGTGGCGGGGATGGGGTGTGGGGTTCTGGTGGGGCATGGGGGTTCTTTCTTGTCCTTAGTCTTATTCTTGATTTATTTAGGCGGGATGTTGGTTGTTTTTGCGTATTCAGCAGCGCTTGCTGCTGAGCCGTACCCGGAGGGATGGGGCAGTTGACCCGTGTTAGGGGTGATGCTTGCCTATGTGCTAGGGGTTGTTTTAACTGGCGGTTTATTTTGAGGGGGGTGGCATGAGGGTTCCTGGGCTTCAGCGGATGAGTTTGGTGAGTTTTCAGTATTTCGGGGGGACATTGCAGGAGTGGCCTTGATATATTCGTCGGGGGGAGGCATACTAGTTTTAGGGGCCTGGGTTTTATTGTTAACTTTGTTTGTGGTGCTGGAATTAACTCGGGGGCTGAGTCGAGGGGCGCTTCGTGCTGTTTAAACAAGAAGAAGGAGCATTGCCAGGGCAAGTGTAAAAAAGAAGAGGGAGAGGTAGGTTTTGATTATTCCCTGTTGGATGTTGGCTGTGGTTGTAATTAGGGGGGAATTTAGGGAGGCGATTGCTTTAGGGCCTGTTTTTTCTAGCCAGGTTTGATCTACTATTTGGGCGGCGATGGCTTGTCCGAGGACAAGGTTTAGTTTAGGGGTGAAACGGTGAATAATTGCGGGGAAGAATCCTAACATATTGGAGAAATGGTGTGCGGGCAGGTTGGGAGTAGTTTTGAATTGTTTGCTGGTTAAAGAGGCTAGTTCTAGGGCGATCAGTACCCCAATGATTGTGACGATTAGGGCAGCTAGTTTAAGGATGGGGGGTATAGATATCACGGGTGTTTTTAGTGGGAGGATGTTTGAGGTAATAAGGAGTCCGGCGATAATGCTTCCTCAAGCTAGACGTTTAATAGGGTTAATTACTGTGGGGTTATTTTCGTTGATCGGGGATAAGGGGTTGAATCGAGGGTGTCCCATAGACACAAAGAAAACGACTCGGAGGCTGTAAATGGCTGTGAATGAGGTGGCTAGGAGAGTAAGGATAAGGGCTCAGGCGTTTAGGTATGATGTATTTAGTGCCTCGATGATGGCGTCTTTGGAGAAGAAGCCTGCTAGGAAGGGGGTGCCGGTGAGGGCAAGGCTGCCGATGGTTAGGCAGGAGGATGTGAAGGGAGTGAGGTGGTGCATGCCTCCTATTTTGCGGATGTCCTGTTCATCGTTGAGGCTATGGATAATTGAGCCGGAGCATAAGAATAGCATGGCCTTGAAGAAGGCGTGAGTGCAGATGTGAAGGAAGGCAAGTTGGGGTTGGTTTAGGCCGATTGTTACTATTATGAGGCCTAGTTGGCTAGAGGTTGAGAATGCAACGATTTTTTTGATGTCATTTTGGGTGAGGGCGCAGGTTGCAGTAAATAGCGTAGTTAGTGCGCCAAGGCATAGGCAGGTGGTTAGGGCAGTGGGGTTATTTTCTAATAGGGGGCTTATTCGGATAAGGAGGAAAATGCCTGCGACGACCATTGTGCTGGAGTGCAGTAGGGCAGAGACCGGAGTGGGGCCCTCCATGGCGGAGGGTAGTCAGGGGTGAAGTCCAAACTGGGCGGATTTGCCGGTAGCTGCAACAATCAGGCCTAGGAGGGGGAAGGTGAGGTCCATGTTTTTAGAGGCAGCAAATATTTGTTGTATTTCTCAAGAGTTCAGGTTGGTTGCGATCCATGCTATTGTGAAGATTAGGCCGATGTCTCCGACTCGGTTGTAGAGGACGGCTTGGAGGGCTGCGGTGTTTGCGTCTGCTCGGCCGTATCATCATCCGATGAGAAGGAATGACATGATGCCGACGCCTTCTCACCCAATAAACAGCTGAAACATGTTGTTTGCTGTAACTAGGATGATTATAGCGATAAGGAAGATGAGGAGGTACTTAAAGAATCGATTCATAAAGGGATCTGCGTGTATGTACCAGGAGGCAAATTCTAGGATAGACCATGTGACGTATAGGGCAATGGGGGTAAAGATAATTGAGTAGAAGTCGAACTTAAGACTAATATTTACGTCAAAGGTAAGGGTATTTATTCAGTTTCAGTTGGTGATAATTGTCTCTGCGCCTTCATTCAAGTAGAGGAAGAGGGGGAGGAGGCTAACGAAGAAAGCCAGTTTTACTGCTGTTTTTACTTTAGTAAGGGCTCAGTCGTTTTTAAGGGGGGTGGGGGATAGGGTGGTTAGGACTGGGTATGCTAAGAGGAAGAAAATAATAATTAGGCTGGATGTTATTATTATGGGGGTGTGATGCATAGCTGCTACTTGGATTTGCACCAAGAGTTTTTGGATCCTAAGACCAACGGATGAGCTGTTATCCTTTAGAAGCTTTATGGGCGAGTGAGCCTTGGAGTTCAACCAAAGTGACGTAAATTAGCAGTGTTCGTTGCTGGCGAGCCTCTCTCGGTGGACTAGGGGATTTTAACCCCTGTTTCTAGAATCACAATCTAACGTTTTTGTTAAACTAAGTCTACATGAGGTTCAGCCTCAGATTAGTTCTGGTTTAACGATTAAGAGTATCAGGGGAAGGAGATGGAGGACTATGAGTAGGTGTTCTCGGGTGTGGGAGGGGGCTAGACCAATGATATGGGTCGGAAGGGGTCCCCGTTGTGTTATTAAGAATATGTAGAGGGAATAGCCGGCGGTGATTAGGGTCCCAGCTCCTGTAAGTGCGAGGGTTCATCAGGATCAGTTGAATAAGGAGGTGATAATTATTAGTTCCCCTATTAGGTTGGGAAGTGGGGGGAGGGCCAGGTTGGCAAGGCTAGCAATGAATCATCAGCAGGTCATCAGAGGGAGGATTATTTGAAGGCCTCGGGCGAGGAGTATTGTTCGGCTGTGGGTGCGTTCATAATTAGTGTTTGCCAGGCAGAAGAGGGCGGAGGAAGTTAATCCATGGGCAATTATAAGGATTAGGGCTCCGGTGAAGCCTCAGGGCGTTTGGATAAGAATACCGGCTGCGACCAGGCCCATGTGGCTTACGGAGGAGTAAGCGATGAGGGATTTCAGGTCGGTTTGGCGTAAGCAGATGGACCCAGTTATGATTACGCCTCAGAGTGCGAGGACGATAAAGGGGTAGCTGAGTTCTTTGGTTAGCGGTTCAAGTATAATTATAACACGTATTATTCCATAGCCTCCTAGTTTTAGGAGGACTGCGGCAAGAATTATAGAGCCTGCGATAGGGGCTTCAACGTGGGCTTTTGGGAGTCAAAGATGGGCTCCGTAAAGAGGTATTTTAACGAGGAAGGCAATTAGGCAGCCACCTCACCAGAATTTGTCCGCGTAGGATGAAAGTTGGGTGGAGGGGTTGTAGCACAAGGTTAAAAAAGATAGGGTTCCTGTGGAATGTTGGAGGAGGAGTAGGGCTACTAGCAGTGGTAGGGAGCCGGCTAGCGTATAAAATAGGAAGTAGGTCCCCGCGTTAAGTCGCTCGGTCTGATTGCCTCATCGTGTAATAATAATGAGAGTGGGGATTAGTGTGGCTTCAAATATAATATAAAATATAATTAGTTCGGTAGCGCCGAAAGCTATAATAAGGAATACTTGCAGGGATGTAAGTAGTGTGAGGTACAGTCGTTGCCGGTTAATGGGTTCAGGGGAAGTGTGGTTTTGGCTTGCGAGAATTATTAGGGGGAGGAGTCAACAGGTAAGGGTGAGAAGGGGTGTTGAGAGGGGGTCTGTTGCCAAGTGCTGGTTTATAAAGGTTCACCCTGTTTCTGCCGATATTTTGAATAGGGTAAAGCTAGTCAGTGCAATAACAAGGCTGTAGGCAAGGGTATTAGATCAGAGGTGTTTGGCTGGGGAGGCCCAGATGAGTGGGATAAGCATAATGGTTGGTATAAGGATTTTTAGCATTGTAGGAGGTTGAGATTTTGGAGGCGGTCGGTTCCGTGTGTACGGGCGGTGGCGACTAGCAGGGCTAGGCCCGCACTAGCTTCGCAGGCTGAAAAGGCCAGGAGGAGCATAGGGGAGGCTGAAAAGTTTGTGGAGTCTAGTTGAAGTGTTCATAGGGAAAGGGCAATAAAAAGGGAGAGTATTATTCCTTCTAAACAGAGGAGGGCGGAGAGAAGATGTGTTCGGTGGAACGCAAGGCCTGCTAGTCCCAGGATGAAGGCTGACGAAAAAGCGAAATGGGTCGGGGTCATTAGGCAATTATGGACTTTAACCATAAGCTTTTGAGCCGAAATCAAGGGTTTTTCTTAAACTAAGTGCCTATTCGGCTCATTCTAGTCCGCCTTGCAGTCATTCGTAGATTAAGCCCAAGGTTAGGAGAATAAGGACGGTGAATGCTCAGGTGAATGTTAATAGTGGTGAGGAAAGTTGGTCTCCTCATGGGAGGGGGAGAAGCAGGGCAATTTCTAGGTCAAAAAGTAGGAAGAGGATGGCAACGAGAAAGAAGCGTATGGAGAAGGGCAGACGGGCTGACCCTAGAGGGTCAAAGCCGCACTCGTAGGGTGAGAGCTTTTCGTGGTCTGGGCTCATTTGAGGAAGTCAGAAGGAGACGATGGCTAGGATGGTGGAAAGTGCAACGGCAATTGTAATTACGGTTGTAATCAAGTTCATTATCTTTCCTTGGATTTTAACCAAGACTAGGTGATTGGAAGTCACATGTACTAGCTTAATACTAGAAAGATTATGAGCCTCATCAGTAGATTGAGATGTAGAGGAAAAGTCAAACTACGTCTACGAAATGTCAGTATCAGGCAGCAGCTTCGAATCCGAAGTGATGTTCGGATGTAAAGTGGTATTGGATTTGTCGTGCAAGGCAGACGGCAAGGAATGTAGAGCCGATGATGACGTGGAGGCCGTGGAAACCTGTGGCGACAAAGAAGGTTGAGCCGTAGACTCCGTCCGCAATTGTAAAAGGAGCTTCGTAGTATTCTATGGCTTGTAGGAAGGTAAAGTAGAAGCCAAGTAGGATGGTTAGGGTAAGAGATTGGATGGCTTGTTTTCGGTTGCCTTCTATAATGCTGTGGTGAGCCCAGGTGACTGTAACTCCGGAGGCAAGTAGGACGGCTGTGTTCAGCAGGGGGACTTCAAAGGGGTCTAGGGTGGTAATGCCTGTGGGAGGTCAGCAGCCACCTAGTTCTGGGGTCGGTGCCAGGCTTGAGTGGTAGAAAGCTCAGAAGAAGCCAAGGAAGAAGAATACTTCGGAGGTAATGAAAAGAATTATTCCGTAGCGGAGGCCTTTTTGGACAGGGGGCGTGTGGTGGCCTTGGTATGTGCCTTCTCGGACGATATCTCGTCATCATTGGTATATTGTTAAGAGAAGGAGGACTGTGCCTAGGGCTATAAGTGTTATAGTGTGGAAGTGTATTCAGATTGCTAGGCCTGATGTTATTAGCAGGGCGGCAACTGCGCCTGTAAGGGGTCAGGGGCTTGGGTCTACTATGTGGTATGCGTGTGCTTGATGGGCCATTAGACGTTTTCTTGTAGGTATAGGCTAATTAGAAGGACGAATACATAAGCCTGAATTATAGCCACGGCGACTTCAAGGAGGGTAAGAAGGAATAGAAGTGTCGCTGTTATGATTGCCACGGTTGGTATAAGGGGCAGGAGGACGAATGCAGCGGTGGCAATCAGTTGAATTAGAAGATGACCGGCTGTGAGGTTTGCTGTTAGTCGGACCCCGAGTGCTAAGGGCCGAATAAAGAGGCTAATAGTTTCGATAATAATTAGGATAGGGATTAGAAGGGTGGGAGTGCCTTCTGGCAGAAGGTGGGCTAAAGCGTGGTTTGGTTGGTTGCGCATGCCAATAAGGACAGTTGCCAGTCAGAGGGGAACTGCGAATGCCATATTTAGGGAAAGTTGAGTCGTGGGGGTGAAAGTATAGGGGAGTAGTCCCAGCATGTTGAGAGTAATAAGGAAGATTATAAGTGATGCAAGTAGAGCGGCTCATTTGTGGCCTGCTAGGTTGATGGGGAGAAAGATTTGTTGGGTAAAGCCATTAATGAATCAGCCTTGGAGGCTAAGTAAACGGTTGTTTAGTCAGCGGGATGTAGGTTTAGGGAAGAGGATTCAGGGGAGAACCAGGGCTAAGGCAATTAGGGGGACACCTATGTATGTGGGGCTCATAAATTGATCGAAGAAGCTTAATGCCATGGTCAGTTTCAAGATTCTGTTGCGGGTTTTTCAGTGCTTTGTGGGGTTGGTTCGTTGGGGAAGGTGTGGGCTAAAACTTTGGGGGGAAGAATGGCTAGGAAGACTAGTCATGAAAACATTAGGATTGCAAACCAGGGCGCGGGGTTGAGCTGTGGCATATTCGCTAGGGGTGGGTGGGGGCCACCAATCTTTAGCTTAAAAGGCTAACGCTATACCCAGTTCAGCTTCTTAGCGAAGCGTCTTCAAGTATTAGAGAGGATCAGGTTTCGAATTGTTCTAGGGGAACGGCTTCTACGACGATAGGTATAAAGCTGTGATTAGCTCCGCAGATCTCGGAGCATTGTCCGTAGAATACGCCAGGTCGAGATGCAATAAAGGCTGCTTGATTTAGTCGGCCAGGGACCGCGTCTATTTTTACACCGAGTGAAGGCACTGCTCAGGAGTGGAGCACATCTTCAGCGGAAATTAGCATACGGATAGGGGATTCAACTGGAACCACTATTCGGTGGTCTGTGTCTAGGAGACGAAACTGTCCGCCGGTAAGGTCCTGTGTCGGGATTATGTAGGAGTCAAATCCCAGGTCTTCGTAGTCTGTATACTCATAACTTCAGTATCATTGATGTCCTATGGCTTTAATTGTCAGGTGAGGGTCGTTAATTTCGTCCATAAGGTAGAGGATGCGTAGGGAGGGGAGGGCAATGAGAATAAGGATGAGGGCGGGGAGGACAGTTCAGATGATTTCGATTTCTTGGGAGTCTAAGATGAATTTGTTAGTCAGTTTGGTGGTAATCATGGCTACAATGATGTAAAGAACCAGAGCACTAATTAAAAATACAATTATCAGGGCGTGGTCGTGGAAGTGAAGAAGTTCTTCTATTACAGGGGAAGCTGCGTCTTGAAATCCTAATTGGGAGGGATGGGCCATTATGTCCAAGACACGCGGGGGTTTAACCCACGATTCTGCCTTGACAAAGCAGTGTTATGGCTATCTTAACTAGTGTCTTATGAAGAAAGTGACAGAGCGGTTATGTGACTGGCTTGAAACCAATTTATGGGGGTTCGACTCCTCCCTTTCTCGTTAGAGGGCTTCTGCAGGAGCAGTTGTTGGGGTTTTGTGTTCTCGTCAGGTTTGTTGAGTTTGAACGAATGCAGGTTCTTCAAAGGTGTGGTAGGGGGGAGGGCAGCCGTGGAGTCATTCTACATTTGTAGAAGTCATTTCTACTCACAGAACTTCACGTTTAGCTGCAAAGGCTTCTCAGATAATAAACAGGAACATAATGACCGCTACAAGGGATACTAGAGATCCAATAGAGGAGACTGTGTTTCATAGGGTATAAGCGTCTGGGTAGTCGGAGTATCGTCGGGGCATACCAGCTAGGCCAAGGAAATGTTGCGGGAAGAAGGTGAGGTTTACTCCTGCGAATATAACTCCGAAGTGGATTTTAGTTCATGTGGAGTGGAGGGTGTACCCTGTAAATAGGGGGAATCAGTGCACGAAGCCGGCAACAATTGCAAATACGGCTCCTATGGACAGGACGTAGTGGAAGTGGGCTACAACGTAGTAGGTGTCGTGGAGTACAATGTCTAGGGAGGAATTGGCAAGGACGATCCCTGTAAGGCCTCCTACTGTAAAGAGGAAGATGAACCCAAGAGCTCATAGGAGAGGGGTGTCTCACTTAATGATCCCTCCGTGGAGGGTTGCCAGTCAGCTGAATACTTTTACACCAGTTGGGATGGCAATAATCATAGTGGCAGATGTGAAGTAGGCTCGTGTGTCTACGTCCATTCCAACTGTGAACATGTGGTGGGCTCATACAATAAAGCCTAGAAGTCCGATGGCCATTATTGCTCAGACCATGCCCATGTAGCCGAAAGGTTCTTTTTTACCAGAATAGTAGGCGACGATGTGGGAGATCATTCCAAATCCGGGGAGAATAAGAATGTAGACTTCTGGGTGGCCGAAGAATCAGAATAGGTGTTGGTAGAGAATTGGGTCTCCTCCTCCCGCAGGATCGAAGAATGTGGTGTTTAGGTTTCGATCGGTTAGAAGCATTGTGATGCCGGCAGCCAAGACTGGAAGGGATAGGAGTAGAAGTACTGCGGTGATGAGAACAGCTCATACGAAGAGAGGGGTTTGATACTGGGAGATAGCAGGGGGCTTCATGTTAATAATAGTAGTAATGAAGTTGATTGCTCCCAGGATAGAGGAGATACCTGCTAAGTGCAGGGAGAAGATGGTTAGGTCTACGGAGGCCCCTGCGTGGGCCAGGTTTCCTGATAGCGGGGGGTAGACTGTTCATCCTGTACCTGCTCCCGCCTCAACGCCAGAGGAAGCGAGCAGGAGTAGGAATGAGGGGGGAAGAAGTCAAAAGCTTATGTTGTTCATTCGAGGGAATGCCATATCGGGGGCGCCGATCATGAGAGGAATAAGTCAGTTTCCGAAACCACCAATCATAATTGGTATTACTATAAAGAAAATTATTACAAAGGCGTGCGCCGTAACGATGACGTTATAAATTTGGTCGTCTCCAAGGAGAGCGCCTGGTTGGCTTAGTTCTGCTCGAATGAGGAGGCTTAAAGCTGTGCCTACTATTCCAGCTCAAGCACCAAATACTAGATAGAGGGTGCCGATGTCTTTGTGATTAGTCGAGAAGAATCAACGCGTGATTGCCACAGGTAAGATGGCTGAGTTTTTAAGCGGTGGCCTGTAGCCCCATAGACAGAGGTTTGAGTCCTCTTCTTACCAAGCCCTGAGGTGTTTACACATCAGATTGCAAATCTGAAGTAGCAGGCTAACGCCTGCCGGGGCTTCCCCCGCCCTTCTCCGCCCCGGCGGGGGAAAGGTAGATGGATGCTCGCTGGCTTGAGCGCTTAGCTGTTAACTAAGAGTTTGCAGGATCGAGGCCTGCCTATCTAGGGAAGGCTTTAGCTTAATTAAAGCGTCTGTTTTGCATGCAGAAAATGTGGGTTAGTGTCCTGCAAGTCTTATCAGGGGCTGGGAGATTTTCACTCCCGCTTAGGGCTTTGAAGGCCCTCGGTTCTTACTGCTATCCTAAGCCCCTAGTTGGTCATTAGTGCCAGTGCAGCTGGGGTGAGTGGGAGAAGGCAGAGTGTTGCGGAGGTTGATACGGCTAGGGGGAGGGTTAGTTGAGAAGAGGGGAGACGTCAGGGTGTTATGCCGGCGAGGTTGTTGGGGGACATAGTAAGGGTTATAGCATAACAAAGTCGTAGGTAGAAGTATAGGCTGAGAAGAGCGGTGAGGGCTGCAATAGTGGCCGTTAGGGGGAGGTCTTGTTTGGCCAGTTCTTGAAGGATAAGTCATTTTGGCATGAAGCCGGTGAGTGGGGGGAGGCCTCCTAAAGAGAGGAGGATCAGGGGGGTAAGGGCGGTGATTGCTGGTATTTTTGCTCAGGAAGAGGCGAGTGAGTTGATGTTAGTCGACTTGTTTAGTTTGAAGACCAAGAAGGTTGAGAATGTTATAATAAAATAGGTGATTAGGGCTAGAAGCGTTAGGGAGGGGGAGAATTGAATAACTAAGATTATTCAGCCAAGGTGGGCGATTGAGGAGTAAGCAAGAATCTTTCGTAGTTGTGTTTGGTTTAATCCCCCTCAGCCTCCTACGAGGGTTGAGGTAAGGCCTAGCATAATGAGTATTGTGGAGTTTGAGGGCTGGATTTGGAGGAGTAGGGAGAAGGGGGCCAGTTTTTGTCATGTGGAGAGGATAAGGCCTGTAGTTAGGTCTAGTCCCTGAAGAACCTCGGGGAGTCATGCATGAACAGGTGCTAGTCCAATTTTTAGTGCGAGGGCCAGGGTGATTATTGTGATTGGGAGGGGGTGGGATATTTGTTGAATATCTCATTGTCCTGTTAGTCAGGCGTTTGTGGTGCTTGCAAAGAGAAGTATGGCGGCGGCTGCAGCCTGAGTGAGGAAATACTTGGTAGTGGCTTCAACTGCTCGTGGGTGGTGGTGTTGTGCTATAAGTGGAATGATGGCTAGGGTATTGATTTCAAGTCCTATTCAGGCGAGGAGTCAGTGTGTGCTTGCAAAGGTAGTTATAGTTCCCATGCCTAGGCCAAATAGTAGGATGGTTAAAATGTAGGGGTTCATTAGTAAAAGAAGGATTTTAACCAACATGTTTGGGGTATGGGCCCAAAAGCTTAATTAGCTGATTTTACTAGGAAGTGGTGTAGTGGAAGCACTAAGAGTTTTGATCTCTTCAGGTAGGGTTCAAATCCCTTCTTTCTAAGGAGTTGGAGGGACTTTAACCCTCATAGTTCACTCTATCAAAGTGGCCCTTTGTTTCAGGCACAGCTCCGGGCTACAGCTGGGGGGGAAGACCAGTGAGTGCAATGGGGAGGGCAAGGTGTCAAATTACCAGGGCCAGTGTCAGGGGTAGGAAGTTTTTTCAGATAAGGTGCATGAGTTGGTCGTATCGGAATCGGGGGTAGGAGGCTCGGACTCATAGGAATACGACGGAGAGGAGAGCTGCTTTGGTTATTAAATTAATTGAGGTGAGTTCGGGGAAGGTGTGTGAGAGGGAGGCCCCCAAGAAGAGTGTGGCGGATAGTGTGTTTATGAGGAGGATGTTGGCATATTCTGCTAGGAAGAATAGTGCGAATGGGCCGCCTGCGTATTCTACATTGAAGCCTGAGACTAGTTCAGATTCCCCTTCGGTTAGGTCAAAAGGTGCTCGGTTGGTTTCTGCTAGTGTTGAAATGAATCATATCGCAGCTAGGGGCCAGGCTGGTAAAATAAGTCATGTGCTTTCTTGGGCTACGCTGAAGGTCTGGAGTGTGAAGCCCCCGGTGAAGATAATAGCGTTTAGAAGAATAAGGCCGAGGCTTACTTCGTAGGAGATGGTTTGGGCGACTGCGCGCAGGGCTCCAATGAGGGCGTATTTAGAATTTGATGCTCAGCCGGACCCGAGAATTGAGTAGACTGCTAGGCTGGAGAGGGCAAGGATAAAGAGGATACCTAGGTTTAGATCTGCCATTGGGAAGGGGAGGGGCATGGGTGTTCAGAGCAGAAGGGCTAGGGTGAGGGCGAGCATGGGGGTGAAGAGAAAGAGGAGGGGAGAAGAGGTGGAGGGTCGTACGGGCTCTTTTATGAAGAGCTTAAGTCCATCTGCAATAGGTTGAAGGAGCCCGTAGGGTCCTACAATGTTTGGGCCTTTACGTAGTTGCATGTAGCCTAATACTTTTCGTTCAACTAGGGTGAGAAGGGCAACGGCTAGAAGAACAAATACGATAAGAATTAGAGGGTTGAGGATGTGGGTAATAATTGTTGAGAGCATAATTAAGAAGAGGACTTGAACCTCTGTGGAAAGGGCTTAGGACTTTTGCAATATTGGCCGGGCTCTGCCATCTTAACGTGCTATTTTCTGTAGCAGGAGGTTATGCCCCTTTACTTATTTTAGTTGTTTTCATTAGGTGGGGGTAAGGCGTACTTGGAGTATTGGCCTCTTCTTTTCGGTCCTTTCGTACTAGAAAAGATCATGTCATAGATAGAAACTGACCTGGATTACTCCGGTCTGAACTCAGATCACGTAGGACTTTAATCGTTGAACAAACGAACCCTTAATAGCGGCTGCACCATTAGGATGTCCTGATCCAACATCGAGGTCGTAAACCCCCTTGTCGATATGGGCTCTAAAAGAGGATTGCGCTGTTATCCCTGGGGTAACTCGGTCCGTTGATCGGCGTTGAGCCGGATCTGTTGTTGGTCAGAAATTCTGTTATATTCGAGCTGTGGCTCTTAGTTTTGGGAGTGGAGTACTCCTGTTCCACGCGGGGGTTTTTTGTTTCCCCGAGGTCGCCCCAACCAAAGACATCAGGGCAGGGGTCCAATAAGTTCGATCCCTTGGGCGGGGGTGTTTGACATGGTCTGGCTTAGTGTCTAAAGCTCCACAGGGTCTTCTCGTCTTATGTTATTATTCCCGCTTCTGCACGGGAAGATCAATTTCATTGACTGGAAAAAGGAGACAGTTAAGCCCTCGTCGTGCCATTCATACAGGTCTCCATTTAAAAGACAAGTGATTGCGCTACCTTTGCACGGTCAAAATACCGCGGCCGTTAAACACGTGGTCACAGGGCAGGCGGGACCTCTTATGGTTGTGTTTCAAGAGGCGGTGTTTTTGGTAAACAGGCGAGGCTTGGAATTGTTTGCCGAGTTCCTTCTTTTTCTTTTAGTCTTTCCTTGTAAGCACACCAGTGTAGGGTTAACGGTGAGATGGTGGGTGTTTTTCTTGTTGTTTGGTTTTTTACTCAGTGCCCTCTCTGTTTGGGGCCGTTAAGGTTCGGTGGGGGGTCCGTTCCGATTTACACATGTGCGGGGAGAGAAGTAAGTTCTCTTATTACTCATATTAGCATAGTCGCTCCCATGGGGGCATGGGACGGCCTGGTAAGTTTAGGGGCTTAAGATCTATTATCAGTATTATAGGGGTTAAATTGTGCTTGAGCTTTAACGCTTTCTGGGAGGATGGCTGCTTTTAGGCCCACCTGAGCACTCTGCCTTGTGGTTACTATGATCTTTATCCTCCTGGAAAAGTTGTATCTTGTTTCAAAGGGGCTGTGCCCCCTTTGACTAACTCTCTAAATTTCTTCTGGTCTCAGGGACAGGCTAAATAGACAGGTTGAGGGAAGAACTTTTGAGGCTGAACTCCTATCCAATTCCCAGGCAACCAGCTATAACTAGGTTCGGTAGGTCTGTCACCTCTACTCGAAGCTCTTCCCACTCTTTTGCCACAGAGACGGGGGTGCCCTATTGATTAGGCTGTCTTGGAGTAGCTCACCTAGTTTCGGGGTGTCAAACTAAAATTCTTTTTGCTTGAGGAATACTGGCTAAATCATGATGCAAAAGGTACGAGGGTGTGTCTCTGCTTTTTTGGGCTTTACTGGGTTATTTCACTTCTCTTTCAGCTTTCCCTTGCGGTACTTTCTCTATCGCTCACTGGCCCCTTTTCCGTCGCCCGTACTTAGGGGGTAAAATGGTTTGTTTCCAGGGTTGTAGTGTGTTAGGGGGTATTAATAGGGTGGTGTTGGTTTTGTTAGGGTGGGCTAGCTATTGGGCGTCAGGGCGACCCGATTTGCACGGGTGACTTCTCGGTGTAAGGGAGATGCTTTTCTGTCTTAGCTACGCTCTGGTATTTATCCAAGCGCACCTTCCGGTACACTTACCATGTTACGACTTGCCTCCCCTTTGCAGATGTGAGTTTTTAGGTACATGTTTGTCGTTAGCTTGGGGAGAGTGACGGGCGGTGTGTGCGCGCTTTAGGGCCGGTTTCAGCAGAACGCTCTGTTTCCTGCTTACTACTAAATCCTCCTTCTAATGTCCGTTTCAGAACATTGTTCGTATTTCCTGGTTCAGGAAATGTAGCCCATCTCTTCCCCTCTCATTAGCTGCACCTCGACCTGTCGTTTAGGGTATTACCAATTGTGCTTACTATGGGCTCCTCACGGGGTAAGCTGACGACGGCGGTATACAGGCGGAAAAAACAAGAGAGGGTGAGGTTTAACGGGGGTTATCGGTTCTAGGACAGGCTCCTCTAGGTGGATGTTAAGCACCGCCAAGTCCTTTGGGTTTCAAGCTAATGCTCGTAGTACCCGGGCGGATAGTGGGTGTAATGGTCTATCAAGGTTTAGGGCTGAGCATAATGGGGTATCTAATCCCGGTTTGTTTCACAGCTTTCGTGGGGTCAGGGGAGATAAAGCCACTTTCGTGGTGGGGCTTCATACCTTCGGAAACGTATAACAGTTCTGGGGGCGTTCGGCTTTAGTTTAAAAGTTTCCTTAACCACTCTTTACGCCGCTGTCTATCAACTTGAGCCTCTCGTATAACCGCGGTGGCTGGCACGAGTTTTACCGGCTCTCTTAGCTGTAACTAAGTCAAGTTTTCACTTATAGCTTAATGTTTATCACTGCTGAAATCCCTTGAGGGTGTGGCTAAGCAAGGTGTCGTGGGCTAGGGTTAACTGTGCCTGATACCGGCTCCTTGTTTTCGGGCGGGAAACTGTGGGGCATTCTCACAGGGGTGCGGATACTTGCATGTGTAAGTCTAGCTAGAGCTGATAGTAAAGTCAGGACCAAGCCTTTGTGCTTGCGGAACCACTCTAGGGTTCATCTTAACATCTTCAGGGTTATGCTTTAGTTAAGCTACACTAGC